ATAATTTGATCATTATAAGCAAACCCAAAATCTTTGTACACAAAGCTAAGCAAAAGTTCCCAACCGTGGGGTGAATGGAATCCGATACATAAATCGGTTAATAAAAGAATAGAAAAAGCTTTGATTGTATCACTTAAATTATATAAGAATTCCTGAACCCAAGAGTTAAAAAGAATAAGTTCTTTATTACCCAGAAGATAATAACCACTTAGAATAATCAAATAGGTTAGATTTGTCGAGAAGTGTAAAATTGTATGAATACGATTCTCATTATGCATCTTGATCAATTGGATTGTTTCTTTTTGTATCCCTATACTCCATTTTTGAGGATGTGTCTCCGAAAAGTCCTTTAGCATTTCTTCCAACAAGAAAAGTTCCTTTAATTCTATGAATTTTTCTAGAATACTCTTTTCTTGAATATGATTCAAAAAAATTTCACATTTCCTAGTATTCCACCAATTTGTAATCCAAGATTCCATACCTTTTTGAAATAAAAGAGGGATCAACCAGGGCAAAAATACTATAGATGCAAGATATATAAGGGGAGTCAATTCTTTCTTTTTTGACATTTTTTTCATCTTTGAATTATTAATGAACCCGCCCTATTCATCGATTATATGTGATCTACTCTTTCAATCAAGCGTGAGTTCTATTACAAAATCTGAATCCCCCCGATTCAGTGTTTAGCCCCTGACCCTACAAAGAGTACAGAAATAGAATAAGACCGTTTCTAATTTGAATTTTGAATCAAAGAAATACTTTCTTTTTTTTTTCAGATATCTTAATTAGTTAAATTTGAAATAGTTTCCCCTTTACGATAGATACCCGAACGAGCTAATTCAAATTAGCCAATCCTATTTCAAGACGAAATAAACCCCCCGAGCCGAAGACTAGTTGAAAAAAAAATTATGAAAAACAGTGTGAGGATCAAAAAAGAGTGGCAAAACGAGAAAGAATTCCGGCGATTTTTTACTTTTTTTGGTACTGAATTAAGTTATGCGGATTTCCATACTACGTTTAAAACTTTTTTGCGGACAAAACAGTTTTATTTTATAGCTGTTCTATATAATATATGTCTGATCCGATTTGGCTACAATGACTCCGCTTATATTATAAAAAAAGAGGATTCCAAAGCTTTTTCCTTTTTTTTTTTTGATGAGAAACCATTTAGTTTAGTTAGTTTATTTTTCAAAAAATTTCAATTGGTACGCGCAAGAAATAGGCCGATTCAGCAGCTTTTTGTTCAATTTCGCGTGGAGTCAAATTATCATCAGTACGAGTCAAGGGAATGTCCCCCTGGCCACGTATTTCCATATAAAGAACACGGCGGGCAGAAATACCCTCTTTAACTTCTATTCTTATCGACTGAATATCTTTCATAAGGAATCGGAGGAAAATGCGACGATTCTTTCCAGGAAACCCCCAACGAAAAATACACACTATTCCCCCTTTTCTATCGAATCGATCATAACCACTACCCACATTCCACGCAATTGTGCACCACAAATAGGAACTAATAAAGAGACCCGCGATACCATAAAAAGACATCACGATCCCTTGTGGAAAAAAAGAGATTTGCTGATATGGAAATAAGGCTATCAAATTCCTACCAAGATAACTGGAAGTTCCAACTAATAAAAATCCTACGGAACCTAAAAAAAGGATACAGGCCCAACCGAAATTACTTATTTTTCGAGATCCTGTTATAAGTTCTATCCATATATGTTCTGATCGCCAACTCATACTAGATCCAGTTGTATTTTATTGGAAGTGAAAGAATAAACAAAATAAATTTGACTTTACTCTTTTTGTTTCCGAAGGAACTCTCATCAACTAGCCTTATTCTAATGTGAATCTTTAGGAGTCTTCGGAGGAAGGCACACCTTACCTTAATATCATCCTTACCTTAATATCATATTATACTAAATAGATATCCGTGTTATGATCTAAATCTAAGTCTTGAAAAAAAAAAAGTCAATGAGATTTCGGCCCATCGGATCTAAAAAATCTTGTTTTTTTGAATATGAAGAAATAAAGAAGCCATTGCCATTGCCGGAAAAACTAGGCCCACTAAGGGCACCAAAATAGAGGGTAAGTTGAGAGTTGTCATAGAATGGATACCTCGATTTAATATTTGTACCTGTTATATATTGTTATAATTGTTATATAAGGTAGAATAATTCTATTTCTAATAAATTAGACTCGAATATAATATAAGTGAATATATATATAATAATTTAGTATAGAATAAGTGCAAAGAGGAGAGAACTAACTAAATGGGCTTCCTTTTTTTAGCTTTCTACATGAACTATCTGAATGATCCAACGGGGATTATTTAGTAAGAATGACCATTCTCAGTAAATTATAGAAGGATGCAAGACTTCTATATACACTATATAGATAAGTATAAGGTAAGTATAAGGCGAGGATGCAAATTTTTGCCTTCCCCGAAATTCGCGAAAGGCAAAAGTAGCACTCTTATTTGTTGATAGAGGCGGGC